GTTTCAGGGCCTTTCGCTATTGTTCTTGAGAAATGGCCCGGTCTAGCCCATTCCTCGAAAGAAGTTTTTATGTGATCCCTATCTACCAAAATTTTGACTTCCGGTTCCGGCGAACGAATAATCATTGAGTCCTCCTCTTTCCGGACAACACATACAAAGAGACCTGCCAACAGTGAAATAATTCGTGAATCGAAAAGAGATAGAATGAATCTCTTTGGCTTCTATCTTTCTCTATGTAGTTTCTGTCGTTATTCACTCGAGCAATTCTGATCTGAAAGTCGATCCGGGGCAAGTGTTCGGATTTATTATGACATAGCCATGAGGCGCTCAACGGACCCCTTGAATCCTCAAAAAACCCTTGCGGGCGTTCGAGTGCTGCAAAAACGACTTTTTGTTTGTCCTATTTTCAGATCTCAATTTCAAGGTTTTCAATGGAACTGCGCCGTCTGATTTCCATATAATAGACTCGAGTTCAAATCGCGCGAACAGCCATTAGCCATTACTCCAAGATATTCTGGGATCTAGATTCAGCAATTCCACGTCTCTTTTACTCGCTTTCAGAGTCCATTTTGGAACGCTCTCTATCTCTCTTTGATCGCTCTTTTATCGCGACGAACTAGTATACCCCCTCGAAAGGGTAGAAGGGATCTAATGAAATTCTTTGCTTGGGTCGTGGAATGTTTCATTTTAGTTGACTGAGAAGTGTAATAAACAATAAATTCCACAAAAGGAATGAAATTGGGTCATCTTTTATTCGAAACGCCGCGTGATCTTCAACCAATTATGCGCTTCAATATAATTACTAGGAGTAAGTGCTATCGCCTGTTTCCAATATTCAGCGGCTTGATCGAACCAAGCCTCTGCAATGTCAGAATCGCCCTGTCTAATGGCCTGGTCTCCCCGGTCGGAATAGGCTGGTTAATTCCTTCCCTTCGAACCGTACTTGAGAGTTTCCTACCTCATACGGCTCGACCGTTAACGCTTTTGGTATCCAATTGGAGTTGACCCTATTGAATTGACTAAACTTTCTGAAAAATCTATCCCATTTTTCGTGTTACCCAAAAGAAGCTAATGACGTGAGTTTCAAACTTAAATCTGAAATTTTGAGGACGACTCTGTTTTAGTTTTCTCTTCGCTCCCACCTTCCGACGACTAAAGCATAGGATTTATCCTATCGTTTGAATTTTTGAAAGGTAACTATCTCGATTTCATCTTATAGCGAACTTTCTATAGAATTTTTGAAAAAGACTTTCAAGGAAAGACTCACTATCTTTGGGATCTGATCCTACACCGCTGCGCAATCCCTTAGTCGTTAGTAGGTCCACTCTATTACATAACTGGATTCCTAACATTTATCGCACTAAGTAAGCAGTTAGTATTATAGCGGTACAAAACTCCGCGAATTGATCTTTACGGGGCTTACTCTCTCAATTAGATCCTTTATCCATAGAAGAAAACAGCTGGCTATATATCTTTCTTCAGATTTCAACTTTGAAGAAGGTTCTTTCTTTTCTACAGCTCATAAAAATCGTTCGTTTACACGATGCATAAGTAGAAAGCCTATTTTTCTAGTCTTTACTCGACTAGCGGATTTGATCTTTCTTGTCCCCTTTTTTCTATAGTGGAGATAGTCGCACGTAATGACAGATCACAGCCATATTATTAAAAGCTTGTGGTAAAAATGGATTGCGTTCTAGCGCTCGAAAATAATATTCCAAAGCTTTCGTATGTTCTCCGTTACTTGTGTGGATAAGTCCTATGTTATAAAGTATATAACTTCGGTCATAGGGATCAATTTCTAGGCGCATAGCTTCATAATAATTCTGCAAAGCTTCTGCATAATTTCCTTCGGATTGCGCTGACATCCGTTACGGTCGTCATTCAATTCACAGAATCTCCGTTCCAAAACCGTACATGCGATTTTCATCTCATACGGCTCCTCTCTTATGTGCATAATGAAAATAATACAGGGAATAAAAAATGAAAATAGTCTCATTATGAACTGAATAGGGCTGGTGTTTTTACAAGAAATCTTTAGCCAACCTTCCTGCAAGAGATCCTTTCGAGCATATTGGTACTAGAGAGAAATAATAACTCCAACAATTGCTTTGTTCTCAGCGCCCCCGAATTTCCGGGAATGAGTCACTTCAATAGCCTTCGACGATTCTACGGGTATCCAAAATACAAACACGATGGATGTTTGTTGGCCCAACCGTTCTTCGTAATCCCGAGCCTGCTAAGGAAAGGGATAATGTCTCACAAAGTTTTTATGGTATGGATTCCTGGGTGTAGTGCTTCTTCCCCTATGCTGCCTATTGGTACTAGTCGCGTAGGATTGACCTGTAATAACGAACCCATAGGTATAAACCTCTGCTCAATACTAGAATTGACAATGCAATTTTAGTATCTGAGGCGGCATTAATCGAGGATACACAACAGAAGGAGTTGTTCTATTTCCAAACTTTACCTTCCGCAAGCGTAGATTTATTTTTTATCCCGACCCCGAATCGTGTGTCTTTCTCGTCCGACTAAGAGGAAAAATCAAATCGCACCATCTCTGTAATAGGTAAATGCCTCTTTTTCTCCTGGAGTTGTCGGAATTATTCGTAATAAAATATTGGCTATAATTGAAAAGGTCTTATCAATAAAATTTCCATTTATACGCGGTCTAGACATAGGCAGCAATCCGTTTGAAAATTCTTAGCATTCCCTCCTCATGGAAACCGCATCCCATAATGAAAAGAATAATACAGTACAAAATAACATAAAACTAAAGTCAGTCAAAATAAAATAGATAGATATATGTACCTTCTAGTCACTCTTCAAATTGTTCCTTTTCAGAAGAACCGAAGAATCCACGAAATTTTGATGGAACTAGGATCCAAAGAGGAAAAAGGATCGAATGTCTATGATGACCGTCTATTTTATTTTGTCTTGTATACATCGCGTATCTCCGCGATACAATCTAAATAGAAAAACAATCCCATAGAAAACATAGTTTAGTTTTAGTTATTTGTACTAGATCGATGGCCTAGGGGTTTGTTGTTGATAACTCAGAACCGTTTGAAAAATCGTAGGGTATCGAATCGAAGTTTAACTCGAATAATGATCTAAAGAGATCCCTGCATCCATGTCTATCAAATCTAGATCCTTCAATCGGTCGATTTGTTCGAATTTTCCATTTCGTGATTGAATCGGGAAGAAAGGGATACACCGACAACGAAGATAACCTTGTTTTGGCAAACAGGAAGAGTTAACCGTTTTCGCAAGGAAAGCAATTTCCTCTTTATCTCCGGAGCCTTAAAGGAAAGATATTGCGTGAACTCGGCTCAAAAATTTTCTATTTTTATAGCTTTTTCTCGTTAAAGGTGATTCGTAGGACCTACCCAAATAAGTCCGATAAAGGACTCGCAATTCACTCGGTTTTGGGGTCATAATCATTATGTAGGAGAGATGGCCGAGTGGTTGAAGGCGTAGCATTGGAACTGCTATGTAGGCTTTTGTTTACCGAGGGTTCGAATCCCTCTCTTTCCGTCCCCTCACCCAACGCACCTAACCCCAATAGATCAAATAAGAATCGATATCAGTCTTCCATACAGTTACTGTATTCCTAATGGCTGGGGCACGGAAAAGCCTGGAAACAAAGGGGACGATACGGAAAGAAAATATCCCTCTCTATGATACCGAAATCAGAGAAAAATACGTCTCAAACCCTTCTTTCTCTTAACCTCAGGTTAATTTACTTCGCCGAAAGGAACCAAAGTAATCCGCATTTTACCTTATTACTTTATTAGCAACATTTTGATTTTCGTTCGGATTAAGTCTGACGCGAATAATATTCTACCACTCGCAATTCATTTATTTCCAAACCGACCCATTTACTATCTATTATTTGATTGACTAATCCTGTATATTGAACTGGGTCAAGAGTTAAATGTTCTGGTAATTTTTTGTGAGGAGAGGAATCGAGAGAATTTTGAATCAGAACTTTAGATTTTCCGTCATCCTTTGCTGTAATAGTATCTCGGGGTTTGCAGCGATAACTTGGTATGTCTACGATCCGACCATTTACTAAAATATGTCGATGATTAACTAATTGGCGAGCTCCCGGAATAGTCGGAGCCATACCCAATCGAAAAAGAATGTTATCCAAGCGCATTTCAAGTAATTGTAGCAAAACCTGACCTGTTGGACCTTTGGCTTTTACAGCAATACGAACATATTTAAGCAATTGGCGTTCTGTAACACCATAATGAAAACGCAATTTTTGTTTTTCGTGTAGGCGAATCCGATATATGGGTTCTAGCCAAGGCCGCGGTTCTTTTTTACGATCTTTATCCTTTCGGTCTTTGGGACTTTTAGTAGTTAGGCCCGGTAAAGCCCCCAGTCGGCGTATTTTTTTGAAACAAGGTCCTCGGTAACGTGACATAAAGACTCCTTCCTCTTTTTTATATTTTACTCTTATTGCTGAAATTGAATATTCCAGAATAAAATGAAACTCAAACTGAACTAAATAGGAAATGTAGGGAAATTGACTCAAATGGACTATTCAAGAATAACGAGATGAATTGGATAACGAAATATCCAGCTCTTTCCTTTCTATTCTCTATATAGATATAGAAAAAGAAAAGAATCTCTTTATGTCCTAGTTGCAAGTTCCGATAACCTAATAGAAATTGAGGGCTTTTAGCAAAAGCGGAAGACATTTTACTAGTCTTTGATTTCAAAAGAACATGCTCAACGACGAAAAATAAAAAAAGAAAGAAAAGCCTACTATCGGAATCGAACCGATGACCATCGCATTACAAATGCGATGCTCTACCTTCTGAGCTAAGTAGGCTGACAGACGAGAAATTCGAAATGCTTAGGAATTTACTAAACTCGCAGAATCCTTGCTTACTAGTAATTATTAGCATACCATTTTTACAAAATTCTGAGCTATATCATATCGAACCTAACGAGTCATTTGGACCTCTCGAATTTCGACTTCTTTCTCACAATACTATTCTATATTATGGAATAAGAAATTAATAACTATTCCAATATTTTTTGTTTTTGAATTCAATCGACATTGGAAATTTTTTTGATTACCCTTAGTTCTTTGAAAAGTGCTCCGACGGAGTACAGACCCATCTATGGGATGGATCCACTTCTATGGAATTGTCGAAAAAAATAAATGTACCAACGGGGTGTGGCCAAGTGCTAAGGTGCCGGGTTTTGATTCCCGCAGTTGACAATAGCTTTTTTTTTTTGAGTATATAGTCAATTGACTAGATGTCTTGAAAAAATATTCTTTTTCGCGTAGATTTATATCGGGTCTTGACAAAAGATTCTTTTTTGAGTAGATTTATCTCACGTCTTGACAAAAGATTCTTTTTTTTATATATTTATATAGTCAAGACGTGGGGCGTCGCCAAGTGGTAAGGCGACGGGTTTTGAACCCGGCATTCGAAGGTTCGATCCCTTTCGTCCCAATGCCCCTGGCAGCGGACTCTGGGCGAATATGAAGCTATGCTATAAGGGACCAACCAAGTAAGTGAACAAGGAAGCTATAAATAATGCAACTATAATTGTAGAATGGGAAATAATAAATTTTATGAATTTTGTATGGAAAAAATTAGGCATTTTTCTTTGAACGTACCCTCATGTAACAAATAAACAAAAAGAGGAAGCTATGGATACTGGAACACAAAAATAGATTCAACAGTCTATTAATACTGACGGAACTGGAACAATATCGGCCGGTATCGTGTCTGACTTAAATGGAACAATAGAGGCAGATATCCTAGATATCCTAGCCAGCGTGAAGAAACCTACAAACGCTCCCGATGCAGAAAAATCGGGGTTCGGATGTTCGTGTCACTATAAAAAACAAAAATATTCTAAAAATAAAAAATATACGACATCCGATAAGAGTAAAATAAACGGAAAACGGTTTCCAAAATTTGACCAGGGGGACTTATTTCCATTCCTACACCACCCTGAGGGTGGTGGGTCTTCGGGGTATCATCGCTCGTGCAAGCGAGCGCATTTCGACACCTCCTCGAGTGAAATGTGTGCAGACGGCTTCAACGCGGGATGGGTCGCAGGAGAAAAGTGGCTCCACCACAGCAGGTTACAACTTGCTCAAACCCATGGGGAAGCCCCCGAAATTGAGAAATACCTCAACGATGAACTCACTAAAACGGGCCAAAACCACCAAGTAGCGGCTAATGATTGGTTACTTGGATTTTGGCACGGCGCCGTAGTATCGTTCAAAACTCTCACGGGTTGATGACAACCTAAATTGTAAATATAGGAGAAATGGTATGGTTAAACTTCGTTTAAAACGCTGTGGTAGAAAGCAATGTGCGACTTATCGAATTGTTGCAATTGATGTTCGCTCGCGACGACAAGGAAGCGATCTTGGTAAAGTGGGTTTTTATGATCCGATAAAGAAGCAAACGCATTTAAATATTCCTGCCATTTTCTATTTTCTTGAACGTGGTGCTCAGCCTACCGAAACGGTTCGGGACATTTTAAAGAAGTCGGCGGTTTTTAACGAACGTTGTCCGAATCAAAAAAATTGAAATTCATTTTTGGAAATTCTACTTCTGAGTTTTGGTTCCCCTAGCTAAACTTTACTTTTTTGTACCTATCTAGTGCCACTCTAACCCACGGTTTTAATTTTTGGTAATATTTTTCAACCAAATTTGTTATGCTGTTTCATTCCATTCTTTGGTTCACGGCAATATTGACAATAATGCATTGCAAAAATATAATGCAGCGTGATAAAGAGATCCCCTTTTTTAAAAGGGATCTCTTTATTTACGTCTCATTGGTTTGGTTTTTGCCTAACTTTCGTTAATTAGTTAAAAAGGGGTTCGTTAGATGCACTTTGATAGACACATTTTTGTTTGAAAACGTGAATAAAAATGGCATAAGGACGGATCTATCATTATTTATGGTTTTGATTTTATCAAAATTTTTTTTGTATTTGAATCTGAGTTAGTACATTTTCTGTTTGTAATGAATTAGAACCTGGATTTTTATGCTTTGATTCACTTATTGAATCATTTTTTCATTCTGATTCTATCTACCTATTTTTTTCTATTCGGGTTGCTAACTCAACGGTAGAGTACTCGGCTTTTAAGTGCGACTCGGATCTTTTACACATTTAGATGAAGCAATGAATTCATCCCTACCATCGGTAACGTTTGGAAGACCACGACTGATCCTAAAAGGGAATGAATGGAAAAAATAGCATGTCGTAACAACCAAGAGTTCTTAGAATCTTTCCTTCTTTCCCAAGGGAGACAAAACTTTGTTTTTCTTATTGGCCGGAAGTCAAATGTATTCCATTTCAGGTTGGGTCCAATGGATAAATGGATAGAGCCTTCTGGCTTCAATTAATTGAATGAAATTTTACGGAACGAAAAAGCAACGAGCTCCCACTCTTCATTTGAATGATTACCCGATCTAATTAGCTGTTAAAACTATATTAGTGCCTGAATACGGGTAAGGGCTTATCCGAAACGCGGATTCTTTATTTTTTCATGAATCCTAACTATTAGCATTCTCCATTCTAGAATGGAGCTGCGTGTGTATAAGAAAGAGTAGATTGATAACAAACTTTCCAAAATCAAAAGAGCGATTGGGTTGCAAAAATAAAGGATTTCGGAACATCTTGTTATCCTAAAAATGGAATAACGAAAAAATCGAGAATCCGTCGATAAGTTTACCTGTATTCGAGGTATCGCTTCGTTATCTTACTCGAAAATACCTTGTTTTGACTGTATCGCACTCTGTATCATTTGCGAATTCCCAAAATCCCTTACCTTTGGTTCAAATAGCATTCAAAATGGAGGAATTTCCAAGCTCTTTAGCGCTCGATAGATTGCAACAGCACGACTTCTTATATCCACTTATCTTTCAAGAGTATATTTATGCACTTGCGCATGATCATGGTTTAACAAGATGCATTTTATCGAAAAATGCAGGTTATGACAATAAATTCAGCTTACTCATCGTGAAACGTTTAATTACTCGAATGTATGACCCAAAATTTTGGATTCTTTCTCTGAATGATTCTAACCACCATACACTTTGGGGGCGCAATAAGAATTTTGATTTTCAAATGATATCTGAAGGATTTTCGGTCATTATGGAAATTCCATTTTCGCTCCGATTACTATCTTCCCTAGCAAAGCACCAAAAGAAAGGGAAATATATAGTAAAATCTGCTAATTTACGATCAATTCATTCCATTTTTTCTTTTTTCGAGGACAAAATTTCACAGTTAAATTATGTGTTCGATATCCTAATCCCTTATCCAATCCATCTAGAAATCGTGGTGCAAGCTCTTCGCTACTGGCTAAAAGATGCGTCGTCGTTGCATATATTAAGAGTCTTTCTCCATGAGTTTTATATGTGGAATAGTCTTATTACTTCAAAGAAAGTAAGTCTTTCTTTTTCCGAAAGAAATCAAAGATTCTTCTTCTTCTTATATAATTTTCATATATATGAATACGAATCCGTCTTTATCTTTCTTCGTCATCAATCTTTTCATTTACGATCAACATCTTTTAGCGCGCTTCGTGAACGAATTTATTTCTATGGCAAAATAGAGCATCTTATAGAAACCTTGGCCGGGGCTTTTGAAGCCAATATAGGGGTGTTCAAGGACTCTTTTATGCATTATGTTAGGTATCAAGGAAAAGCAATTCTCGCTTCAAACGGTACGTTTCTTTTGATGCATAAATGGAAATATTACTTTGTCAATTTCTGGCAATCTTATTTTGACCTTTGGATTCAACCACGAAGAATCCATATAAACCAATTAGCAAACCATTCGCTTGACTTTCTCGGGTATTTTGCAAGTGTGCAGCGAAAGACTTCACCAATACGTAATCAAACGTTAGAAACTGCATTTCTAATCGAGTATGCTATTAAAAAGTTTGATACTAATCTTCCAATTATTCCCCTGATTGCATCCTTGGCTAAAGGAAAATTTTGTAATATAGTCGGGCATCCTACTAGTAAAGCCATTTGGACCGATTTATCAGATTCGGAGATTATTGACCGCTTCGGGCGTATATCCAGAACTCTTGCTCATTATTATAGCGGGGCTTCAAAAAAAAAAACTTTGTCGCGAATAAAGTATATACTTCAACTTTCTTGTGCTAGAACTTTAGCTCGTAAACACAAAAGTACTGTACGGGCTTTTTTGAAAAGATTCGGATCAGAATTATTCGAAGAATTCTTTACGGCAGAAGAACAAGTTCTTTCCTTGACCTTTCCAAAAGCTTCTTTTTTTTCGCGCACGTTCCATCAAAAAAGGGTTTGGTATTTAGATATTATTTGTATCAATGATTTGGCCAATCATGACTGATTCGGTATGACAGCGCGTAAATAGAAATTTGAAGTCGAATTGACTCTAATAAATAGCAATAATGAAGCACGGGCAAAATTGTTATTACTATTCTGAAATTGACCTTTTTAAAAAAGGTCTAAGTATTATACTTTTGTCTAATGGCGGAACTGCATTTTCGAGATATACAGAGGGAAAGCCGTGTGCAATGAAAAATGCAAGCACGGCTTGGGGAGAGGTTGTTACTTATTTCATCGGTAACATTATCGACTCCATCCGACTAGTTCCGGGTTCGAATCCCGGGCAACCCATTGTTCTGTCATGCGAAGTTGTTACTTCTTTAACCAGTATAGAATAAACTAGAATTCTGTGTGCTGTCTTGAATACGGAAAGAGATGACTACCTTTGCTAGATGTAGGTAAAGATATATGAAAAATTAAATATTTTTGATTGTTGACAATTGGCGTTTTCAATTTAAAACGGACTCGTGTTTGAATTGTAACTTCTAACATTCGCTCGGATTTTCGAATGGATAAGGTTGTAGGGCTATACGGACTCGAACCGTAGACTTTCTCGGTAAAACAGACCAAACTTATTCTAATCAAAGTGATATGAGCTGTTTTAAAGACCCAACATGCATTTTTGTGCATT